GAATAAATATTACCTCCCCTTTACCCTTTCAAACAAATTGAAATGATTGAAGTTTTTCTATTTGGAATCGTCTTAGGTCTAATTCCGATTACTTTGGCTGGATTATTCGTAACTGCATATTTACAATACAGACGTGGTGATCAGTTAGACCTTTGATTAATTAACATCTCTGTTTTTATTGACCTCCTACTTACTTTAATCCGGGGGAGGTCAAATTTGGATTGCTCTTCAAGTATTTCAGTGTAATTTTATACCTAACGCGATTAACAAGAACATAGAATCACGCCCTGTAGGATTTGAACCTACGACATCGGGTTTTGGAGACCCACGTTCTACCGAACTGAACTAAGAGCGCTCTATTATCACAATAAATATTTTGTGACCCCAATTATATATATACTATGATAAAATTAAAGATTTATTATGTATGTCCAATTTTTTTAATCGCTCTCAATTGACCCTTCGTTACTGCTCAGAAGATAAGTAATAGGTAGGGATGACAGGATTTGAACCCGTGACATTTTGTACCCAAAACAAACGCGCTACCAAGCTGCGCTACATCCCTTTCAATTGGTCTACAGTGTCATTGTAGAGAATCCCTGTCTTGTTTTCCATATCTTTATTTCCTCCATCGATATACACAAATTATCTTGTCATTTCTTCTTTTTGGTCTCATATATCATATCATATAACAAACATATGATATAGTAAAAGACTTATATTAAAGTATGAAATAAATATGAAACCTACCATAAAAAATTAAAATTTTTTAGGAATTTCGGGCGGAAATGCGCGTATTTTTTTCTTTTAAGAAATATCTATTTTTTACATTTCAATTTGAATTAGGGACTCCGCGTACCAATACAAGTGGTCAGTCATTAACTACATATACACATCTGGTCATATATGTATTACCATTATGTATTACGAATTATAATAAAATTACAATAACTAATAAAGAAAGAGGAGTTTTAAAAATGCGAGATCTAAAAACATATCTCTCCGTGGCACCGGTAGTAAGTACTCTATGGTTCGGTTCTTTAGCAGGTTTATTGATAGAGATCAATCGTTTTTTTCCGGATGCGTTGATATTCCCCTTTTTTTCATTCTAGTTATTGATATGGGAAGGGGGGGAGAAGATTAGAGATACAATAAATATCTGTAACTAATCCCCTCCCTTCTTTTTTTTTTTTTCTAACTTATAAAAAAAAAAAAAACAAAGAAAAAGAGGCTTCGCCCTCAGTGAAACTATGAACTAGGGCCCAGGCCCAAATTAAATTAATAATAGAGTGGAAATGAAAATGTGATGGTTGGGGCAACAATATCATACAAGATACTTAACTGAAAATGAAATACTGTACCACAATTTGAAATTCTAAATATAGTTAGAAATCATTATATTACTTATTATTTTATTACTTTATTGATTGCAACGAAATCTTTCTTTCATAATTTGATTTCGAGTTACCTGCTTCTATTTTTTTTTTTTTTTTTGTCCTTTCTTCTTCCTTGCTTTGGATCGGAAAATTAAAGAATTGAGTGAATCAAAAACCAAAGGAGGTTCATGGCCAAGGGTAAAGATGTCCGAGTAACGGTTATTTTGGAATGTACCAGTTGTGTTCGAAATCGTGTTAATAAGGAATCAATGGGCATTTCCAGATATATTACTCAAAAGAATCGACACAATACCCCTAGTCGATTGGAATTGAGAAAATTCTGTCCCTGTTGTTACAAACATACGATTCACGGGGAAATAAAGAAATAGATTGCACCGACCGCTCGTGTGTCAGTCTTCCAAGGAAGATGAAAAATCACATATTATACATAACAATATATATAACATATATTTAATATTTATTTAAATATAAACAAACCAAATCCTATTTCGATCGGATCAAACATGATGTAGATGTCGAATTAAGAAATAGGATTGGGATTTTCAGGATAAGGAATAAACAAACCATGGATAAATCCAAGCGAATCTTTCTTAAATCCAAGCGATCTTTTCGTAGGCGTTTGCCTCCGATCCAATCGGGGGATCGAATTGATTATAGAAATATGAGTTTAATTAGTCGATTTATTAGCGAACAAGGAAAAATATTATCTAGACGGGTGAATAGATTGACCTTAAAACAACAACGATTAATTACTATTGCTATAAAACAAGCTCGTATTTTATCTCTGTTACCTTTTCTTAATAATGAGAAACAATTTGAAAGAACCGAGTCAACCGCTAGAACTGCTGGTCTTAGAACCAGAAAAAAATAGGCCGACTCTTCAATTGAATCAAAATAAAATTCCAATCCAAACTCAAATGTGGATTGACGTTTTTTTTTGTTCGAAAAAAAGGAAAATCGAGATGTCGTGTCGTAAGAAAAAAAAATTGTAGAAGAAGAATAAATATTTTTTATTGAACGTCTTTCTTCATTTTGATGACTTTATCATATTTTATCATACTAATTTCTACTCTACCTTCCCAGAGTTCATTCTCCAGGGAACTCCATTTAAACGACTCCAACGGATTCTATTTATTTTATGATATCATTGGAAATCATATAAAGACAACTCTTATTTAATATAGCTATTTGTGCAAGTATTTTACGATTAAGAAGCAACTGTCTCTTGTACAGATTGTGTATTAATTTACTATAACTTAAGTATACTTTATTTTCGCGAATTACTGCATTTATTCGAGTGATCCACAAACGACGAAAATCTCTCTTTTGTCTACCTCTATCCCGATGAGCCGAAACCAAAGCTCTTATTTTCTGTTGAGTAATAGTACGCGTAAGTCTTGAATGAGCCCCTCGAAAGGTTGATGCAAATAAACGAATTTTTGTTCTACGTCTTCGAGCTATATACCCTCGTTTAATTCTGGTCATTGAATAAATGAAACTTTGATGAATAACTAATCGATTTCCTTTCTTTCAGTTATTCCCTTCCCGTGTCCTAGTCTATTAATAACAAAACGGATTCTTCCAATGTATAAAATAAAAATTCCAATGGCTTTTGCTACTATAACCTTCCCTACCACGATTTTTTCTTTTTTTTTTCTAGGTGAAATGCCTAGAAAAAAAAAATTGTATTGATACTAGGTATCAAAAACACAGAGTAAATAAAAAAGTATTAAATATACATGGATATAGTGGGTTCCATCGTTTCTATGGTTACTTATTAAACGGTGAGGTCCTCTCTATACACCGGAGCCCTTCTTTCTTTAACTTTCTTTAATCTTTAATTAAATCAATGTTATTGTTAACTTGTATAGTTCACACTCTTTGGCTCTACCCATAATTATCCAGTACTAGGTCTTTCACAACGAGATCTACTTAATACAGTAACGGTATTTAATTATGAAGATTAGCTGAGTAGCTGACCCTGTTAGTCCGTTCTTGCAAGAGTAAGGCATAATTTTTATGCTTTTTAAAATAGGATTTCCCCTGCTTAATGGATACCATTTGCTATCAATGGAGAATTCTTTCTCATCTTAAATTTTTAATTGAGTTGATTGGATTTGCACCAATGGAAACCATAGATTTGATACCACAAGAAAAGAATAGATCTTTTTTATTTTTAGATATTGAATGGAGTTCTTCCATTCTGTCCTATTCGCTGGTACTGATCGTTGATACTGGATCAATTGTTTTCTTTCTTTTGTCCTAGCCCATGATCTGAACGAGTCGCACATACACCCTAGTACATGTTCCTCGTCGCTGAGGACATCCCCCAAGAGCGGGGGATTTCGTGACATTTCTGATTGGCTGTCTTGTGTTTCTAATAAGTTGTTTAATAGTTGGCATGTTGAATCATATACATAATGGGCTGGTTTAGATCGATCTTAACCGGATGATTATGAATTATTTGATTTCTATATTAATAGATTAATGAATAGAATATTAAATCCGGTAAGAAGATAAAATCTCAAATCACGAATTCGTGTGAAATCCTTGTTTTTTTTTAATTTTTTATTCAGTCGCTACAAGATCAACAATTCCATGAGCTTGGGCTTCTGTTGCTGACATAAAAACATCTCTTTCCATGTCTTCAGATACAACCCATAAAGGTTTGCCTGTCCTTTGTACATAAACCCTTGTGATGGTTTCGCGCAGCTTCAGTAGTTCTTCCGCTTCCAAGATAAATTCTCCCGTCTGTGCCTCATAAAAAGAACTAGCAGGTTGGTGGATCATTACCCTAGCGTGAGGGAATGCTAGACGTTTGGTAATTTCTCCTCCGACCAGAATAAAAGATCCCATTGAAGCGGCTAATCCCATGCATATTGTCTGTATATCTGGTCGCACAAATTGCATAGTATCATAAATAGCGACTCCGGGTATTACCCACCCACCAGGAGAGTTTATAAACAAATAAAGATCTTTGGTATCATCCTCTATACTGAGATATACCATAAGACCAATAAGTTGATTCGAGATCTCGCTATCAACCCCTTGGCCTAAAAAAAGTAATCTTTCTCGATAAAGTCGGTTGATTGGGATAAAGTTGTATCCCTTAGAAACCGTACATGCACCTTTTGATGCATACGGTTCAACAAAAATCACGAAAAAAAAAAAAAAAGAATCAATATGTAGATGTAGATTCTAGCGCTTTCTTTTTTTTCATACCAGGCTTTAACTTATAAAAAGGGGCTTTTCTTTCATTGTTCAAGAAAGATGGGTTTTGGCCTGTTTTGTTTATCTATAAAAAAAATGACTAAACTTATCTAACTAACTTCTCATTGATGTATTGTTTCATCGAGATACAATCTAAATCGCGATGTAATTTTCTTGTTCCTGAATGGGCTTCTTCAATTTTTTTAGGTTTATGCTCTACTCCGCGTAAAGATCCGCCCGATTTGGATTTGCACATATAGGACAAATCCTCCAATATCAGGTCCTTTTGCTACAACTTTTTTTTTCTAAACGGAGCCTGGATACTTCATTTTATTGGCCTAACCAAGCCAACCATAAATTATTCTAATTGATAATATTAATCTGTATACCCTCCCGAAAAAATGGATCTAATTGCACTTCACGCTCCAAATTTTTGATAATTAAATCAATCTTTCTTGGGCGAAGGGGAGGATATCTCGATCGGGGAAGAGAACGGGGAAATACCATATGACCCAATATATCTGACAAGTCGCACTATACGTCAATCCACAATGCATCTTCCTCTCCAGGACTTCGAAAAGGTACTCTTGGAACACCAATAGGCATAAAATAAAAGAAAAATTAAGTACTATATCTCACTTTGATGTGAAAGCGTAACAATGGGTTTATTGTCCTAATAATATTGGCCTTTACCCTATTTTATTATCATATTTTATCCATAGATTGACTAAGTTCATAAAAAAGAAGGCAAAATGAATAAAGGAAAATTATTACAAATAAGTACTTTGAATGATGAACAAATATATATATGCACTCACTCATATAAAATAATACCAACTCCCTTACCATTGCGTATTGGTACTTATCGGGTGTAGAATAGATCTGCTTCTTTTTGTTCCTACGAACAAAATAGTTTCATTATTACTAAAAGTAATTATTACGAAAAGAATCAAACAAATATTAATCCTTTATCCAAGATAATCCACTAAAAAGAGGGTCCACAGCATATTTTTTTACAATGCAATAAAGTTACATTGTGTCTATTTTTCGTTGATAAAGGGGTATTTCCATGGGTTTGCCTTGGTATCGTGTTCATACCGTCGTATTGAATGATCCCGGTCGTTTGATTGCTGTCCATATAATGCATACAGCTCTGGTTGCTGGTTGGGCCGGTTCGATGGCTCTATACGAATTAGCAGTTTTTGATCCTTCTGATCCTGTTCTTGATCCGATGTGGAGACAGGGTATGTTCGTTATACCCTTCATGACTCGTTTAGGAATAACCAATTCATGGGGCGGTTGGAGTATCACAGGGGGTACTGTAACGAATCCGGGTATTTGGAGTTATGAAGGTGTGGCCGGGGCACATATTGTGTTTTCTGGCTTGTGCTTTTTGGCAGCTATCTGGCATTGGGTGTATTGGGATCTAGAAATATTTACTGATGAACGTACAGGAAAACCCTCTTTGGATTTACCTAAGATCTTTGGAATTCATTTATTTCTATCAGGAGTGGCTTGTTTTGGTTTTGGTGCATTTCATGTAACAGGATTGTATGGTCCTGGAATATGGGTGTCCGATCCTTATGGACTAACCGGAAGGGTACAATCCGTAAATCCAGCGTGGGGTGTGGAGGGTTTTGATCCTTTTGTTCCGGGAGGGATAGCCTCCCATCATATTGCAGCAGGGACCTTGGGCATATTGGCGGGTCTATTCCATCTTAGTGTCCGTCCACCTCAACGCCTATACAAAGGATTACGTATGGGAAATATTGAAACCGTCCTTTCCAGTAGTATTGCTGCTGTCTTTTTTGCAGCTTTTGTAGTTGCTGGAACTATGTGGTATGGTTCAGCAACCACCCCGATTGAATTATTTGGTCCCACTCGTTATCAATGGGATCAAGGATACTTCCAACAAGAAATATATCGAAGAATTGGTGCTGGATTAGCTGAAAATCAAAGTTTATCTGAAGCTTGGTCTAAAATTCCTGAAAAACTAGCTTTTTATGATTACATCGGCAATAATCCAGCAAAGGGGGGGTTATTCAGAGCGGGCTCAATGGACAACGGGGATGGAATAGCTGTTGGGTGGTTAGGACATCCTATCTTTAGAGATAAAGAGGGGCGCGAACTTTTTGTACGTCGTATGCCTACTTTTTTTGAAACATTTCCGGTTGTTTTGGTAGACGGAGACGGAATTGTTAGAGCCGATGTTCCTTTTAGAAGGGCAGAATCAAAATATAGTGTCGAACAAGTAGGTGTAACTGTCGAGTTCTATGGCGGTGAACTCAACGGAGTCAGTTATAGTGATCCCGCTACTGTGAAAAAATATGCTAGACGTGCTCAATTGGGTGAAATTTTTGAATTAGATCGTGCTACTTTGAAATCCGATGGTGTTTTTCGTAGCAGTCCAAGGGGTTGGTTTACTTTTGGGCATGCTTCGTTTGCTTTGCTCTTCTTCTTCGGACACATTTGGCATGGTGCTAGAACCTTGTTTAGAGATGTTTTTGCTGGTATTGATCCAGATTTAGATGCTCAAGTGGAATTTGGAGCATTCCAAAAACTTGGAGATCCAACTACAAGAAGACAAGTAGTCTGATACAATATTCCTTTGTTACTAGTTACTTTTCGTTGTTATTTTCTTTTTTTGATTTGATATAGGGTACCGGATAAATCTTGATTTGAATCACTGCCTTATCTTTGACTTTTGTTCTTTATTTATCCGGGAGACGATCCCAAATAAACAGGTATGGAAGCTATAATTGTAAACCACGATCGAATCTATGGAAGCATTGGTTTATACATTCCTTTTAGTCTCAACTCTAGGAATAATTTTTTTCGCTATCTTTTTTCGAGAACCGCCTAAAGTTCCAACTAAAAAGGTGAAATGATTTTTCATTATCTCAATTGAAAGTAATGATCCTCCCAATATTGGGAGGATCATTACTTCAACTAGTCCCCGTGTTCCTCGAATGGATCTCTTAGTTGTTGAGAGGGTTGCCCAAAAGCAGTATATAAGGCGTACCCAGTAAAACTTACAAGTAAACCAGATAAAAAGATGGCAACTAGGGTTGCTGTTTCCATTATTATATAGTTTTAAGACATTATATAGTTTTAAGACCACAATGGATCTATGATAAGATCGTTTATTTACAACGGAATGGTATACAAAGTCAACAGACCTTACTGAATATAAAATATTATGGCTACACAAACCATTGAGGGTAGTTCTAGATCTGGCCGCCCAAAACGAACTAATGCAGGGAGTTTATTGAAACCATTGAATTCAGAATATGGTAAAGTAGCTCCCGGGTGGGGAACTACTCCTTTGATGGGTCTCGCAATGGCTCTATTTGCGATATTCCTATCTATTATTTTGGAGATTTATAATTCTTCCATTTTACTGGATGGAATTGCAATGAATTAGATTGACAAGAACCATTAACTGGCTTTTTCAATACAAAGTGAAGCGTTTAGGTTTCTGATTTTTATCCCATTCTATTTTGGTAGTTTGACCGTGGAATTTCTTTGTTTCTGTATTTCCGGAATATGAGTGTGTGACTTGGTATAATTGATCCTATGGATAGTACAGAGAATGGGGCTGTCATCTTGATAGAGATGGTTTTACTTCGTCGGATATTCATTCTAGTATCTGGAGCACGGAATATATGAAATAGATTACTAAAGTATTAGAACTATGATTCATACTTAATAGTCAGACCTCGAGTCCGGACTTCAAAAAATTTTTTAAAAGAGTTAGAAGTTATAAATAGAAAAATTTTTATTCTTTCAAACTTTAGTTTATGCTTATTTTGATCAAAGGACAAAGGTTTCTTTGGATTTTTAGTCAGTATATCTATTCATTGAATAAATGATGATCCAATGGTTCTTACTCAGGGAATTTTGGAGCTTAGTTTGAAAAGGTTTTATTGAATCATCGTGGTTCTAGTATGAATCTGAGGTTTTAATCAATCCATAGGGTCTTAACAAGAGAATTCCTATCAATAATAAAGAAAACAGCAGTAAAGCCGCATTACAGATAAATAACACCAAAGATAATAGGTAAATAGAAGATTCAAGAGGCCTATAACGATCAAACGAATGAGCCGACTTGATTTTTTGGCATTATAACCACAAAGAAGAGCTTTCGGATTTTTATTCTTTCATATCTTCAGAAAAAATGGAATCATAGAATTAATAAATTTCAAACTTTCTATTACACACATCCGTTAGAACTAGTATTTGGGCGTTTCTGTTTGAGCCGTACGAGATGAAATTTTCATATACGGTTCTCGGGGGGGGGGTCTCCTTGATTTACCTATCTCAATAAAATCTATGATTGGTTCGAAGAACGTCTTGAGATTCAGGCAATTGCCGATGATATAACTAGTAAATATGTTCCTCCTCACGTCAACATATTTTATTGTCTCGGAGGAATTACGCTTACTTGTTTTTTAGTACAAGTAGCTACAGGGTTTGCTATGACTTTTTATTATCGTCCGACTGTTACAGAGGCTTTTGCTTCTGTTCAATATATAATGACTGAAGCTAATTTTGGTTGGTTAATCCGATCAGTTCATCGATGGTCGGCAAGTATGATGGTCCTAATGATGATCCTGCACGTATTTCGTGTCTATCTCACCGGTGGCTTTAAAAAACCTCGCGAATTGACTTGGGTTACAGGTGTGGTTTTGGGTGTATTGACCGCATCTTTTGGTGTAACTGGTTATTCCTTACCTCGGGACCAAATTGGTTATTGGGCAGTAAAAATTGTAACAGGCGTACCAGATGCTATTCCTGTAATAGGCTCGCCCCTGGTAGAGTTATTACGCGGAAGTGCTAGTGTGGGACAATCCACTTTGACTCGTTTTTATAGTTTACACACTTTTGTATTACCTCTTCTTACTGCCGTATTTATGTTAATGCACTTCCCAATGATACGTAAGCAAGGTATTTCTGGTCCTTTATAAAGAATATATACCATCCGATATTTGTAATTAATCATTTATCACTGGGGTAGGAACAATAGTATTTCATTGCTACAAATATGGATTATTGAAAAGAATAAGACATGTATTGGGATATTTCTCTTCAACTCTACAAAAATTTATTATTTTTTTGACACTCATAGTTGAAGCGAATTTTCCGAAGATAAAATGGATTATGGGAGTGTGTGACTTGAACTATTGATCGGGCCTTGCAGATATATGCCCTTATTTATCTGCCACATTTGAATCCACAACAAAACAATGTGTCTTTGTTCCAACCACCGCGTAAGCCCCATACAGAAGATAGGCCGGTTCGTTTGAAGAGAATCTTTTCTATGATCAGACCCGATCATGTCGTGTATGATATGACTAGGCTCCGTAAGATCCAGTAGAATAAGTGATTGGCAT